TTATTATTTTTAAGTAAGCAAAAATGTGTAGACTTAATTGTTTGAGTAACAGTGTTTTTCAATCATTGAAAGGGCTAAAAAAAAATGTTGAAAATTGCATCAATTTTTGCACAATTTTGATGTAAAATTTTTGGCCCTTTTTTTACCTTTTTTTTACTAACCGCAGGAATCTCCATTAAGTGATTTACCTGTGTTGAAAAAAAAATAAAAATTTAGGTTTATATATAAAAATTTAATTAAATAATATAATAATTAAATATTAATATATAAATATTTAATTATTAATAAATATTTATTAATGTTAAATATATATGTAAATATAATATATTTATATATATATAATTATATATAAATTATTAATAGAGTAATTTATATATCAATAATTGTTATAAATAAATCAATTAAAATATATATATCCAGAACCTATTTTGAAAAAAAATAAAGAAAATTATTAATTATTTAATATATATATTAAACATTTATATTATAAATATATAATATATATATATATATATATAATTCTATTATTATGAATATATAAATATTTAATTAATTAATAATATTTATTTATATATAATCATTATTTTTATTATTAATATATAAAATATTATTATAATTAATATATAAATATATATATATATATAATAATATAATTAATTATTAATAAATATAATTTTTATATAAAAAAAAAAAAAACTTAAGTTTTCTGTTAATTAGGAAGTTCTAATATAATTAAATTAAATTATATTAATTTAAGATTTATTGATTTTATTTAATTATAAAATCCTTTATATTATTATTAAATAAGTATGTTTATATCTGATTTAAGTCTTTAAAAGTTAAATTTTTAAACTTTTTTAAATTAATGAGGTGAATTGTTATTTTATTGTGTAATTAATAAAGTTAATACTTTAAAGTATAAATTTATTATTTAGGTCCATAAAATTTATTTCTGATATGGGGCAATTTATCAGTCAAAATTTCTTGGTTATTTGTAGTAGGATACATAAGGTGTCTACTTTTATATTTAAGGCTTGAAAAATTAAAAATTTAATAATAGTTTTACTGGTATGTTTATATCTGATTTAAGTCTTTAAAAGTTAAATTTTTAAACTTTTTTAAATTAATGAGGTGAATTGTTATTTTATTGTGTAATTAATAAAGTTAATACTTTAAAGTATAAATTTATTATTTAGGTCCATAAAATTTATTTCTGATATGGGGCAATTTATCAGTCAAAATTTCTTGGTTATTTGTAGTAGGATACATAAGGTGTCTACTTTTATATTTAAGGCTTGAAAAATTAAAAATTTAATAATAGTTTTACTGGTATGTTTATATCTGATTTAAGTCTTTAAAAGTTAAATTTTTAAACTTTTTTAAATTAATGAGGTGAATTGTTATTTTATTGTGTAATTAATAAAGTTAATACTTTAAAGTATAAATTTATTATTTAGGTCCATAAAATTTATTTCTGATATGGGGCAATTTATCAGTCAAAATTTCTTGGTTATTTGTAGTAGGATACATAAGGTGTCTACTTTTATATTTAAGGCTTGAAAAGTTCAATTTTGACTTGAAAATTATATTTAAATTTTTAATTATATGTAAATTATATTTTGATAATTATAAGCAGTAATTAATTTTAATTATTAAAAAATTTTAGAATTAGAAAAATTTTATAATATTAACAAAATTTGTGCCAGCAGTTGCGGTTATACAGATAATATAATTTAATTTTATTAACATTAATTAATTTATTTATAATAAAATTTAAATTTAAAATTTATTAAGTGGAATTTTAAATTTTAATAAAAATTTATTTATTTAAATGAGGTTAAGAAATTTTATTAATAGACTAGGATTAGATACCCTATTATTTGAAAAGTAAATATTTTGTTTAATTATTATTAGTTATTTTCTTTAAAATTAAAAAATTTGGCGGTATTTTAGTCTTTTCAGAGGAACCTGTTTTATAAATGATAATCCACGATTATATTTACTTTATTTATTAGTTTGTATATCGTCGTAGTTAAATATTTTTTTAGAATTTTAATATTTAAGATTTTATATTAAAAAATTTTTCAGATCAAGGTGCAGTTTATATTAAAGTTTTTATGGGTTACAATAAATTTATTTTTAGATTCTTATTTTTAATAATAAGTTGAAATTGGATTTGACAGTAATTTTAATTATTTAATTAATTTGATTTAGCTCTAAGATATGTACATATCGCCCGTCGCTTTCATGATTATTGGAATAAGTCGTAACAAAGTAGATTTACTGGAAAGTGATTCTAGATTCAAATTAGAGCTTGATAAAGCATTTTATTTACATTAAAAAGTTAGTTGTTGAATTCAATTTAATTTGAAAATAAATTTTTATTAAAAATTATGGTTAGTTTATATTGTATAAAAAAATATATATTTTATTAAGTTAATAAAAAAAATTGTTTTAATGATAGTTAATAGTATTGTGGGAGAAATTATATTTTATTTAACAGAAAAGTTTATTTTTTGTACCTTGTGTATCAGGGTTTAATTAATTTATAGTAGGTATTTATTAATCTCGAATTTGAAAGGGTGAAAAATTTAATTTTTTTATTGTTAAATAAATATTTAAAATAAGTTTTTAGTAATGAAATGTTATTCGTTTTCAATAATATCTAGTTTTTTAAGAAAAAAATTTAATTTTATTATTATAAATATTTATTTTTTTATATTAGTTGGTTATTAATAATAATAAAAAATTTTAGGGATGAGCTTAAAATTTAAGTTTTATTAAAATTTAGGTTGTATTTAAAAATTAGAATTAGAAATTTTTATATTTTTATATATGTTATTATTTATGTTTATTTAAATATTATTTATATTTTTTATAAATTATTTATTAAAATTTAAGTTTAAATTATAAAAATTTAGTAATTATGTTAAAATTAGTATAAATTGTTATAGGGATAATATAAATTTTTATATAATATGAAGGAATTCGGCAAATTAATTTTCACCTGTTTATTAAAAACATGTCTTTTTGTTATAAAATATAAAGTCGGGCCTGCCCCCTGAAATTTAAATGGCCGCGGTATTTTGACCGTGCTAAGGTAGCATAATCATTAGTTTTTTAATTGAAAACTGGAATGAAGGGTTTGATGAGAAATTAGCTGTCTCCATATTAATAATTAAAATTTTATTTTTAAGTTAAAAAGCTTAAATTGTATTAAAAGACGAGAAGACCCTATAGAGTTTAATTTATTATTATTAATATTTTTATAGAATTAATTTTATATTAATAATTGTAAATTTAATTGGGGTGATTGAAAAATTTAATTAACTTTTTTTTTATTATTATATTTATAGATAAGTAATTGATCCAATAAAATTGATTATAAGATTAAATTACCTTAGGGATAACAGCGTAATTTTATTGGAGAGTTCAAATTAATAATAAAGATTGCGACCTCGATGTTGGATTAAAATTAATAATAGGTGTAGAAGCTTAATAATTAAGTCTGTTCGACTTTTAAAATTTTACATGATCTGAGTTTAAACCGGTGTAAGCCAGGTTGGTTTCTATCTTTAATTTATTATTATATTTTAGTACGAAAGGACCAAATATATGAAATATTTTTTTGTTTTGATATAAATTATTATTTTGGCAGATTAGTGCGATAGATTTAGAATCTTTATATGTAATTTATTTTACAGGTGATACTTGTTATTAAAAGATTTAATTTTAATTTTTATTTGTAGTTTAGAGTTAGTTATTTGTGTTTTAATTAGAATTGCTTTTTTAACTTTATTAGAGCGGAAAGTTTTAGGTTATATTCAAATTCGAAAAGGTCCTAATAAAGTTGGTATTTTAGGATTAATCCAGCCTTTTAGTGATGCTATTAAATTATTTAGTAAGGAACAAAATTATCCTTTCATATCAAACTTTAATTTATATTATTTTTGTCCTATTTTTAATTTGATATTGGCTTTATTTTTGTGGATGTGTTTTCCTATAATTAGGGTTAATATTTCGTTTAATTTGTCGATTTTATTTTTTCTTTGTATTTCTAGTATTAGAGTTTATACTATTATATTGGCTGGTTGATCTTCTAATTCTAATTATTCTATATTGGGTAGATTGCGTTCAGTTGCTCAGATTATTTCTTATGAAGTAAGTTTAGCTTTAATTTTAGTTTCTTTTTTATTTTTAATTTTAAGTTTTAATATAATTGATTTTATAAAGTTTCAAGAGTTAGTTTGATTTATTTATATTATATTTCCTCTTTGTTTTATATGATTAGTTACTAGTTTAGCAGAAACTAATCGTACTCCGTTTGATTTTGCGGAGGGAGAGTCAGAGTTAGTATCAGGGTTTAATGTAGAGTATTCTAGGGGACAGTTTGCTATAATTTTTTTGGCTGAATATAGAAATATTTTATTTATAAGTATGTTTTGTTGTATTTTATTTTTGGGGGCTAATTTTATTTCTTATATATTTTTTTTTAAGTTAACAATTTTAAGATTTTTTTGATTGTGGGTTCGGGGTACATTACCTCGGTATCGTTATGATAAATTAATAAATTTAGCTTGGAAAAGTTATTTGCCTGTGGCTTTAAATTTTTCAATTTTTTTTGGTGGGATAAAAATATATTTTTTTATCCAATTGATTTAGTTAACTAAATTTAGTATAAGTCAATAGAAAATTTTATTTCTTTTTTATACTTTCAAAATATATACTTATACAAGTTCATTAACTATTTATAAATAATTGAATCTCATGATAAAGCTATAATTGGGTTTATAATGTAATAAAAAAAATATATAATTGTCAGAATTTGTCCAGTAATAATATATGGATCTTCTACAGGTCGGGCTCCAATTCATGTTAATAGAATTACGGTAGCAAAAAGTCTTCAAAATAAAATTTTATTAATAGGGTAAAATTGTCTTCTTGAATATTTTTTTTTATTTGTAAAAGGCAGTGTATATAGAATTATAATTGAAAATACTAAAGCAATTACCCCCCCTAATTTATTAGGGATTGATCGTAGAATAGCGTATGCGAATAGGAAATATCATTCGGGTTGAATATGGATGGGGGTAATTAAAGGATTTGCGGGGGTAAAATTATCTGGATCTCCTAATAAGTATGGGTTTCTTAAAGTTAATGTAATTAATAATATAATTATAATTAATCTTCTTAAAGTATCTTTAAAGGTAAAATAAGGGTGAAATGGAATTTTATCTACGTTTCTTTTTGTGCCTAGGGGGTTTCTTGATCCTGTTTGGTGTAAATATAATAAATGGATAATTATTAATGCAAATACCATGAAAGGTAAAATAAAGTGAAAAGTAAAGAATCGGGTTAAAGTTGCATTATCTACCGCAAATCCGCCTCAGATTCATTGAACTAGTATATTTCCTAAGTAGGGAATAGCGGATATTAGATTAGTAATTACTGTAGCCCCTCAAAATGATATTTGACCTCATGGAAGAACATATCCTAGAAAGGCTGTAGCTATAGTTATAAAAAAAATTGTAACACCGATTATTCAAGTTTCTATTATATTATAGGATCTATAATATATTCCTCGTCCGATATGGATATATAAACAAATAAAAAAAAAGGAAGCTCCATTAGCATGGGTTGTTCGTAATAATCATCCGTAATTTACATTTCGGCAAATATGGACTACTCTATTGAATGCTAGTTCAATATTAGGGCAATAATGTATAGCTAGAAATAATCCTGTAAAGATTTGGATTATTAAGCAAATTCCTAATAATGATCCAAAATTTCATATTATTGAGATATTAGAAGGTCTAGGGAATACAATTAGGGCATTATTAATAATTTTAAGGAGAGGATTAGTTTTACGTAAAGTTATTTTCATTAAAATTTTTGTCGTAATGGTCCATTTGAAATTTTAGTAATTTTTACAATTGCAATGAGTGTAAATAATAAATAAATGATTATTAAGAATAAAATTATTCTATTAGGAAAATTAAAGTATTTAATTATTGATATATTATTATTTAAATTTATATTTAATTTTAAATCAATAATTTGTGTTTTTATATTAATTAAGTTATTATCTAATAATATAAAAATTAATATAATTATTAATAATATTATTAGTGTAATTAATATAATTAAATTAAATTTAAATTTTTCATTAGAAGCAATTCTAGTTATATATATAAATAAAATTAATATTCCTCCAATTATAATTAAAAATAAAATATATGAAAATCAAAAATTTAATCTTATAAACCCTGTTATTAGGCAAATTAAAATTGTTTGTATTAGTAATATTATCCCACAAGTTAGAGGGTGACTTATAAATATGAATAATATTGAACATATTATTATTAGAGGTAAATATATTAATATATCAGATATTAGTTTATTAAAATATTAATTTTGGAGATTAAAGATAAATTTATTTTTATATCTGAAGTTTTAAAAGTTTCCTTATGTTTAGTTTACAAGACTAATATTTTATTTAAATTATTAAAACTTAATGTTAATTTATTGATTTGGTTTATTAATATTTATATCAGGGGCTATTAGATTTGCTTTAAATCGCAAACATTTATTAATTATACTATTAAGGCTAGAATTTATAGTTATTTCTTTATATTTAAATATTTTTTTATATTTAAGATTGATAAATTATGAATTTTTTTTTTCTATAATTTTTTTAACAATGAGTGTTTGTGAGGGGGCTTTAGGTCTTTCAATTTTAATTATAATAGTTCGGGTTCATGGTAATGATTATATTATAAATTTTTCTTATTTATGATAAGTTTTATTTTTTCTTTAATTTTATTGATTCCTGTAATTTTTGTTTATAAATTTTGATTAATCCAATGATTAATATTATTATTTTCTTTTTTGTATATTTTAAATTTTAGAGGGTATTTATATATATATAATATTAGGTATTTTTTGGGTTTAGATATTTTATCTTTTAGATTAATTTTACTGAGGTATTGAATTTGTAGTTTAATAATTATGGCTAGAATAAAATTATTTATTTATAATAATTATTATAATATATTTTTATTTGTTTTAATTTTTTTGATATTAAGGTTATTTATAACTTTTGCTTCAATAAATTTGTTTGTTTTTTATTTGTTTTTTGAAATTAGTTTGATTCCTACGTTAATTTTAATTTTAGGTTGGGGCTATCAGCCTGAGCGTTTAGAGGCGGGCATTTACTTGTTATTTTATACATTGTTTATATCTTTACCTATAATAATTGTAATTTTTTATTTAACAGAAAACTTAAGTTTAAATAGATTTTTATTTATAGATAAGGATTTATCATTAATTTATGTATATATATGTATTAATTTAGTTTTTTTTGTAAAAGTTCCTGTATTTTTTCTTCACTTATGATTACCAAAAGCTCATGTAGAAGCACCCGTATCAGGTTCTATAATTTTAGCGGGTATTATGTTAAAATTAGGTGGTTATGGCTTATTACGATTTATAAGTTTATTTAAATTATTTATATTAAATGTTAATGTTTTTTTTTTAAGGTTTTCTTTATTAGGGGGATTTTTAGTTTCTATAGTTTGTATTCGGCAAAGTGATATAAAATCATTAATTGCTTATTCTTCAGTTTCTCATATAAGATTAGTATTAGGAGGTATTATAACGTTAAATTGTTGGGGATTGTGGGGAGCTTTAATTATAATAATTGCCCACGGTTTATGTTCTTCAGGTTTATTTTGTTTAGTAAATATTTTATATGAACGAGTTCATAGTCGGAGTCTTTATTTAAATAAAGGCCTACTAAATTTGGTTCCTAATTTAAGATTATGGTTATTTTTATTAATTTCATCTAATATAGCTGCCCCTCCTTCATTAAATTTAATAGGGGAAATTATATTAATTAATAGATTAGTGGCTTTTAATAGATTTTCTATAATTTTTCTTTCTTTGATATCTTTTTTTAGGGCTGTTTATTCTTTATTTTTATATTCTTATAGACAACATGGTAATTATTATTCTGGTTTATTTTCTTTTATTAGAGGTTTGAATCGGGAATATATACTATTAATATTACATTGATTACCTTTAAATTTGATGGTTTTAAAAATAGATTATATTTTGCAATGAATTTATTTAAATAGTTTAATAAAAATACTGATTTGTGATATCAGAGATATAGTTATATTTTAGATTATTTGTTTTATTTATTTTATTTTATTTTTAATTTTAAGAACTAGTTTATTAGTTTTATCTTTATTTTTTTATATTTTAAATATAATTTATATTATTGAATTTTATTTATTTACATTGAATTCATCTAATATTGAATTTGTTATTTTATTGGATTGGATATCTTTAATATTTATAAGTTTTGTTTTATATATTTCTTCTATAGTTATTTATTATAGGGAAGAATATATAGAAGGTGATTTGTTTAAGGATCGTTTTATTTTATTAGTGATTATGTTTGTTTTTTCAATAATAATATTGATTATTAGTCCTAATTTAATTTCAATTTTATTAGGCTGGGATGGTTTAGGTTTAGTTTCTTATTGTTTAGTAATTTATTATCAGAATATTAAAAGATTTAATGCAGGTATATTAACGGCTTTATCTAATCGAATTGGGGATGTGGCTTTATTGATATCAATTGCTTGGATATTAAATTATGGTAGTTGAAATTTTATTTTTTATTTAGAATTAATAAAATCTGACTTTATTATAGAATTAATTAGTTTTTTAGTCGTTTTAGCTGCTTTAACTAAAAGGGCTCAGATTCCTTTTTCTTCTTGATTACCTGCGGCTATGGCTGCTCCTACCCCTGTTTCTGCTTTAGTACATTCTTCTACTTTAGTGACAGCAGGAGTATATTTATTAATTCGATTTAATTTTGCATTTACAGATTTTTTATTATTTATATTAATTTTTATTTCTTCAATAACTATGTTTATGTCAGGTTTAGGGGCTAATTTCGAATTCGATTTAAAGAAGATTATTGCTTTATCAACATTAAGTCAATTAGGTTTAATAATAAGAATTTTAGCACTAGGAAATTATGATTTAGCTTTTTTTCATTTATTGATACATGCGTTGTTTAAGGCTTTATTATTTATGTGTGCCGGTAATGTCATTCACAACTTAGGTAATTGTCAGGATATTCGTTATATGGGGGGTTTAGTTAAACATTTACCTTTGACTTGTTGTTATTTAAATATTTGTAATTTTTCTTTATGTGGTTTACCTTTCATATCAGGATTTTATTCTAAGGATTTGATTGTGGAAATAATATCTATAAATTATGTTAATATTTATATTTATATAATTTATTTTTTATCTATTGGATTAACTGTTTCCTATAGGTTTCGATTAACCTATTATTCGTTAAGAGGGGATTTTAATCATTTTTCCTTTAATTCTATTCAAGAATCAGGATTTATTATATTGAAAGGAATAAGTGGGTTAATTTTATTTGCAGTTTTTAGAGGTAGTTTATTTTCTTGGGTAATATTTTCTGCCCCCTTTTTTATTTGTTTATCCATATTTATAAAAATAATAGTTTTAATATTTATTTTTATAGGGGTTTGATTAGGATATGAATTATCTAAATATCAAATTTCTTATTCTTTAATTAGAATAAAATATTTAAGTATTGTTAGGTTTTTAGGATTTATATGAAATATGCCTTATTTATCTACATTAGGTATAAATTTTTATCCTTTAATTTTAGGTAAAAAATATGTAACAATCTTTGATTTAGGGTGATTTGAGTATTATGGAGGATTAAATTTATTTAAATATGTTAAAAATTTAACTATTATTCAATTTATATCTGTTAATCATTTAAAGATTTACTTACTATTATTAATTTTTTGATTGATATTTTTATTAATAATTTATTTAAATAGCTTATAATTAGAGCATAATTTTGAAGAAATTAAGGAAGTTTTAAACTTTTAAGTATTTATAAGATATAATCTAATTTTACAATGAAAATGTAATGTTTTATTTAAACTATATAAATAGAAATAAAAACAAAATTTCATTGCTTAAGAATTAAGTTAGAAGCTTATTCTCGTTTATCTTATTTCTTTAATTGGAAAAATTTCAATTTTATCATTAACAGTGATATACCTCTAATTTGGTTTCAATTAAAAATAAGGATAAATTATCAAATTTTTAGGTCGAAACTAAATGCAATTTTTTGCTTCTTATTTAAGATAAATTGAATTTATCAATATTTTTTAAATGCAACTTAAATGTTAGTTATTAACTATTATCCTAGTTTTTTCAATTTAGGGCCCCTTGATTTCATTCATGGAATAATCCAATTAATAAAATAAAAATAAAAATGATTAATACTAATGAGTATCTTATTATATTTGATGAGGTTATAGTAATAATTAAAGGTAGTAGCAGAGTGATTTCAACATCAAAAATTAAAAAAATAATAGTAATTAAGAAAAAATGCAATGAAAATGGTAATCGAGCAGATGTTTTTGAGTCAAATCCGCATTCAAAAGGGCTTCTTTTTTCTCGGTCATAAAAGGTTTTTTTTGAGATAAGATTTAAAATAAAAATTATAATTATTATAATTATTCTAATTATTAATAACAGAAAACCTATAAGTTGTATTATTTATACTAAATTTTTAGATTTTTTAATTGGAAGTTAAATATAATTTTTATATTATATAAATATCTACCTCATCAGTAAATAGAAATATATAGGAATAATCATACTACATCTACAAAATGTCAGTATCAAGCAGCAGCTTCAAACCCAAAATGATGGATAGAAGAAAAATGGTTTAAGTATTGTCGAATTGTGCATGTTAATAAAAAGATTGTACCGATAATTACATGTAAACCGTGGAACCCAGTGGCCATAAAAAAAGAAGACCCATAAATTGAATCTGCAATAGTAAAGGGGGATTCTATATATTCATAAGCTTGTAAGATTGTAAAATAAATTCCTAAAGTTACTGTTATGATTAATCCTTGAAAGCCTTGTGTATAGTTATTTTCTATTAAACTATGGTGGGCTCATGTTACAGTTAATCCGGAAGTTAATAAAATTAAAGTATTTAGTAGAGGAATTTCAATTGGGTTAAATGAGTTAATTCCTTTAGGGGGTCAGATTATTCCAATTTCAATTGTAGGGGTCAAAGATCTATGAAAAAATCCTCAAAAAAATGAAATAAAGAAAAAAATTTCTGATGTGATAAATAAGATTATTCCTCATCGTAGCCCCTTAGTAACAATAAAGGTATGTAATCCTTGGTATGTTCTTTCTCGTACGATATCTCGTCATCATTGGAGTATAATTAATAAGGTAGTAGTTAAACTTACTAGTAAAAGATTATTAGTATATAAATGGAATCATTTAATTAATCCTATTATAGTTGTTATAGCTCTCAAAGCTCCTAATAAGGGTCATGGTCTAATATCTACTAAATGAAATGGGTGGTTTTTTTTTGTCATTAATTAGTTTCTCTAGAGTATAAAGTTCTTAGTACTGCAAAAACATATGATTGAATAATTGATACTGCTGTTTCTAATGTTAATAGTATTAATTGGACTAAAATTAAAATATTAATTATTATTAGGGTAATTGAGGTACCTGTATTACCTAATAATGTTATTAAAAGATGACCAGCAATTATATTAGCGGATAGTCGAATTGCAAGTGTTCCGGGGCGAATGAGGTTTCTAATAGTTTCAATACAAACTATGAATGGTATTAATACAGGGGGAGTTCCTTGTGGAACTAAATGTGCTAATATATGAATTGTATTATTAATTCAGCCATATATTATAAATCTTATTCATAATGGTAGTGCTAATCTTAGGGTTAGTACTATGTGCCTAGTTCTTGTAAAAATATATGGGAATAGACCAATAAAATTATTAAATAAAATAATTGAAAATAATCTAATAAAAATTAGAGTATTACCTTGAGATTTATATTGTTTCGTTAGTATTTTAAATTCTTTATGTAATGTTATAATAATTTTTGTTCATATAAAATTAATACGAGAGGGGATAAGTCAAAACATAGGTGGAATTATTAATAATCCGATTATCGTTCTTATTCAATTTAATGATAAATTAAAATTTGAAGTAGGATCAAAAGAGGAGAATAAATTTATTATCATTTTCAGTTATATTTAAGTTTTAAAGTCTGCGTAGTTTGGTTTTTTTTTTCTTTAATAAAATTAAAATAAATTAAATTATTAAATAAATAAAAAATTATAGTAAAATATAATATAGAAGTTAATCAATTTAAAGGTATTATTTGAGGGATTAAAAATTATCTATAAGATAATTTTAGCTTGACAAACTAATGTTATATTTTAACTAAATTTTTCATTAGAAATATTCGTTATTATATTATTATATGATTTAAAATTTCATTGCTTACTTTCAGCCATCTAATGATGAATTAATTAAATTATGAATTCAATTTGAAAATAGTTTAGGTGAAATTCTTTCTAGTACAATAGGTATAAAACTATGATTAGCACCGCAAATCTCAGAGCATTGTCCAAAAAAAAGTCCCGTTCGATTAGAGGAAAATCTAACTTGATTGAGTCGGCCAGGGGTTGCGTCAATTTTTACTCCCAATGACGGGATAGTTCAAGAATGAATTACGTCAGCTGCTGTAATAATTATTCGAATTTTTGATTCAAAGGGAATTACAACTCGGTTATCAACGTCTAGTAGACGAAAATTATATAATTTTATTTCATCTTTCGGGATTATATATGAATCAAATTCAATATTTTTGAAATCTGAGTATTCGTAAGATCAGTATCATTGATGTCCAATTGTTTTAATAGTTACGGCGGGATTATTTATTTCATCTAAAATATAAATTAATCGTAGGGATGGGATAGCAATAAAAATTAATGTAATAGTAGGTAGAATTGTTCAAATAATTTCAATTAATTGGCCTTCTAAGAGGTAGCGGTGTAAGAATTTATTAAAAAATAATGAAAATAATAATTGTCCCACTAGTACGGTGATAATTACTAGAATCAATAAAGCATGGTCATGGAAGTAAGATAATTGTTCTATTAATGGGGATGTTCTATCTTGTAATATAAAATTTTTTCAAGTTGAAATTTCTAAAAAAAGTTTAAACTTTATATTTGGGGTTTAAATCCAGTGCACTAATCTGCCACATTAGAAATTTACAGTTAATGTGGGAAGTTCAGAGTATCTGTGTTCAGCAGGAGGGTTATATTGTAATCATTCAATTGATGATGCTATTCTTAAAGGTCTTAGACTTTTACGTTGGGCTGATAATGCTTCTCAAAAAATAAATATTAAAAATAGTACAGCAATTACTGAAATTATTGATCCAATAGAAGAAATAATGTTTCATAGTATAAAAATGTCTGGATAATCAGAGTATCGTCGAGGTATTCCTATTAATCCAAGAAAGTGTTGTGGGAAAAATGTGATATTTACCCCAACGAATATTATAAAAAATTGAATTTTTAAATAAAAATTTCTTAAAGTTAAACCCGTAATTAATGGGAATCATTGGATAATTCCTGCTATGATTGCAAATACGGCCCCTATTGATAAAACATAGTGAAAATGAGCGACTACATAATAAGTATCATGTAAAATAATATCAATTGATGAATTAGCTAAAACGACTCCTGTTAATCCCCCTACAGTAAATAAAAAAATAAATCCTAATGATCATAAAGTTATGGGCCTATAATTAATAGAAGTTCCATGAAAAGTTGCCAGTCATCTAAATACTTTAATTCCTGTGGGAACAGCAATAATTATTGTGGCAGATGTAAAGTAAGCTCGGGTATCTACATCTATTCCCACAGTAAATATGTGATGTGCCCAAACAATAAACCCTAATAGGCCAATAGCTATTATGGCATAAATTATACCTAATGTTCCAAAAGATTCTTTTTTCCTTCTCTCCTGTCTTACAATATGGGAAATTATGCCAAATCCTGGTAAAATTAAAATATATACTTCAGGATGACCAAAAAATCAAAATAAATGTTGGTATAAAATTGGGTCTCCCCCTCCTGCAGGGTCAAAAAAAGAGGTATTAAGATTTCGGTCTGTTAAAAGCATGGTGATAGCTCCTGCAAGTACTGGTAATGATAATAATAATAGAATTGCAGTAATTATTACTGCCCAGATAAATAATGGTATTCGGTCTAAAGTTATGCCGGCAGGTCGTATATTAATTACAGTAGTAATAAAATTGATTGCTCCTAGAATTGAAGAAATTCCTGCTAAATGTAGTCTAAAAATTGCTAAATCTACGGAAGACCCCCCATGAGCGATATTAGCTGAGAGAGGGGGGTATACTGTTCACCCAGTTCCTGCCCCACTTTCTATAACTCTACTTATAATTAATAAAAATAATGATGGGGGCAATAATCAAAATCTTATATTATTTATACGAGGAAAAGCTATGTCTGGGGCTCCGATTATTAGGGGTACTAATCAATTTCCAAATCCCCCAATTATGATGGGTATTACTATAAAAAAAATTATAATAAAAGCATGAGCTGTAACGATTACATTATAAATTTGATCATTACCAATTAATGAGCCAGGTCTTCCTAATTCAGTTCGAATTAGGACTCTTAAGGAGGTTCCAACTATTCCTGCTCAAATTCCAAAAATAAAATATAAGGTCCCGATATCCTTATGATTAGTAGAAAATAATCATTTATTCGGCAGAATGGCTGAGCCTAAGCAATAAATTGTAAATTTATTTACGAATAAAAATTCTTCTGCCAAGTCTTATATTCAATAATGATATTAAATTGCAAATTTAAAGGTAAAAAATTTTTTAAGGCTTAGATAAAATCTATATTTAACTTTGAAGGTTAAGAGTTTATATTAACTTAAATCCTTTAGAGGAAGTTAAATAAACTTGTGCACATAAATAGTGATCTTAAAATAAATAGATTAGTGTATATTATAAAAAAATTAGAAATATATTCATTGTTTAATGTAACTTCTTGATAAGCTAGAGAGAAGGTTCTTAATCTAATTCGAATATAAAAATAAAGCGTAATTAATGTAAAAAGAATTAATAATAATCTAATAAAATAAAAATTATTATTAATTAAGTTATTGATTACTAATCATTTCGGTAAAAAGCCTAAAAATGGGGGCAATCCCCCTAGGGATATAAAATTAAAAATAAAAAATATTTTAATAATTTTATTTGAATTAATTTTTCTAAATAGTTGATTTAAGGTAAAAGTATTTAAAATATAAAAAATATAGATAATATTAATAGAAATTATTATATAAATAATAAAATAAGATATTCAAATATTTCTTATAAATAGTATTCCTGCCAATATTCAGGCGATATGGTTAATAGAGGAATAAGCTAAAATTTTTCGCAATCTAATTTGATTAATCCCTATTACCCCCCCGATAACTACTGAAATTATAATAATAAATCTTAGAAATACTGTTATTTTTAGATTATATATAATTAAGATTATTGGGGCAATTTTCTGTCATGTTAATATAAGTAGTCTATTTAATCAATTAAGTCCTTCAATTACTTCAGGGAACCAAGCGTGGAATGGGGCTGCTCCTAGTTTGGTCAGTAAGGCTGAATTTATAATTATTAAATAAATGTTATTATTTGAGAAAATTTCTTGAGTATTATAGGATATAATAATTGCGAGTAAAATGAATGTAGATGCTAAGGATTGTGTAATAAAATATTTTAATGTAGATTCAGCAGGATATATGTTAAAATTAGATTTTATCAAAGGAATTATACTTAATAAGTTAATTTCTAAGCCGATTCATATATTAAATCAAGAATAGGCTGAAATAGCAATTAATCTACCTATAATTAGAGTATTGAAAAATAGGATTTTATAAAAAAATAAAATTAAAAAGAAAAGGAATAGGACCTTTATAATTGAGGTATGAACCCAGTAGCTTTAATTAGCTTATCTTTTTATATTCTAATATAAGATGTATATTAATTTTTGATATTAAAAGTAACAGTTTAAATCTGTTGAGTATATTATGGAGGTGTAATACACATGATTAATTCTATCAAAATTATCCTTTCATTTCAGGCACTTCATA